TATTGGGTTTATACCAATGAGCAAAAAAAGTACAACTTGAACAATGAATTAATAAGTCGAACAAAAGCTCTAGAAAAAGAAAAGGGATTTCTTGCTCTAGATATGCTCGAAAAAAGGACCAGATTATGCAATGATGAAAACGAACAAAAATACTTGCCCAAAACGTATGACCCCTTTTTGAGGGGACCATATCGTGGAACAATAAAAAAATTCTATTCACATATGATCATGAATGATTTAATCACTTCTACAGATACGGAGGATTCCATAGAAATCAATTGGATAAATAAGATTTATGGGCTACTTCCTAATAATTCTAATTATTCCAGAAAATTTGAACATCAAAAGAATCCGCCTGATAGGGAATCATTACTGAATTATATTGGTAATTCCTTAACCTCAATCAAAGAATTTCCTTTTGAGCCTGCACCCATTTTGCATTTTAAAAAATATTCTTTATTGAGAGAGCAAACAAGAATTGATTTTGAAAATCAAACAAAAGCTTTAAAATGGGTATTCGATGTAATTACAACTGATCCAAATGATCAAACAATAATTAGAAAAAAATCTATTGGAATAGAAGAAATCCATAAAAGGGTTCCTCGGTGGTCATACAAATTAACTGATGATTTGAAAGAACAGGAGGCAGAAAATGAGGAAGAATCCAAGGAAGATCATGAAATTCGTTCAAGAAAAGCCAAACGCGTAGTAATTTATACTGATAACAATCAGAATACCAACCCTATTACAACTACAAATAATACTAATAATAGTGATCAAGCAGAAGAGGTGGCTTTGATACGTTACTCGCAACAATCGGATTTTCGTCGGGATATAATCAAAGGATCCATGCGTGCTCAAAGACGTAAAACGGTTATTTGGGAAATGTTTCAAGCAAATGTGCATTCTCCGCTTTTTTTGGATCGAATAGACAAAACATCTTTTTTTTCTTCTTTTTATATCTCTGAAATGATGAATCTCATTTTTAGGAATTTGGTGGGGAGAGAACCAGAATTGAAAATTTCACATTTATATTTTGAGGAGGAAGAGACAAGGGAAAAAGAGAAAAAAAACGAAGAAAAAAAAGAGGAAAATGAACGTATAGTAATATCAGAAACTTGGGATAGCATTATATTTGCTCAAGCAATAAGAGGTTTGATGTTAGTAACCCAATCTTTTCTTAGAAAATACATTGTATTGCCTTCATTGATAATTGCTAAAAATATTGGCCGTATGTTATTATTCCAATTCCCCGAATGGTATGAGGATTTGAAGGAGTGGAATAGAGAAATGCATGTTAAATGCACTTATAATGGTGTTCAATTATCAGAAACAGAATTTCCCAAAGATTGGTTAACAGACGGTATTCAGATAAAGATTCTATTTCCTTTCTGTTTGAAACCTTGGCGAAGATCTAAAATACGATCTCATCCTAGGGATCAAATAAAAAAAAAAGGAAAAAAAGACAATTTTTGTTTTTTAACGGTTTGGGGAATGGAAGCGGAATTCCCTTTTGGGAATCCCCGAAAACGACCTTCCTTTTTTGAACCCATTTATAAAGAACTCCAAAAAAAAGTTAGAAAAGTTAAAAAGGATTTCTTTATACTTCTAAAAGTTTCAAAAGAAAAAACAAGATGGATCATTAAAATACTTCTAGTTCTAAAACGAATAATGAAGGAAATTCAAAAAGTAAACCCAATATTCTTATTTGAATTGAGCAAGGTGAAAGTATATGAAACGGCTGAAAATGGAAAAGATTCCGAAATAAATAATAAGATTATTCACAAATCAACCATTCAAATCCAATCCATGAATTGGACAAATTATTCACTCATAGAAAAAAAGATGAAAGATCTTTCTGATAAAACAATCACAATCAGGAATCAAATAGAACGAATCACAAAAGACAAGAAAAAAATAATTCTAACTTGTGCTGATAAAAGATCAAAATCACAGAAACATATTTGGCAGATATTCCAAAGAATAAATATACGATTAATACGTAAATCACATTATTTTATGAAATCTCTGATTGAAAATATATATATAGATATCTTGCTATGTATGATTACCATTCACAGGATCTATTTCCAACCTTTCTTTGAATCAACAAAAAGAATAATCAATAAATCCGTTTACAACGATCAAACAAATCAGGAAGGAATTGATGAAAGAGATCAAAATACAATGAACTTTTTTTCCACTATAAAAAAGTCCTTTTCGAATACTAATATTAGTAATAGTACAAAAATGTATTATGACTTATCCTCCTTGTCCCAAGCATATGTATTTTACAAATTATCACAAACCCAATTACTTAACAAGTATCAATTGAAATCTCTACTTCAATATCAGGGGACTTATCCTTTTATTAAGGATAAAATCAAGGATTATTGTATGACACGAGGAATATTTGATTACAATTCAAGACATAAGAAAATTCATAAGTCTGGAATGATTGAATGGAAAAACTGGTTAAAGGGGCATTATCAATACAATTTATCTCAAACCAAATGGTCGCGGTTAGTACCGCAAAAATGGCGAAATAGAATCAATCAACGTTATAGGATTCAAAATAAGGACTCAATTAAAGTGGATTCATATAAAAAAGAAAAAGACCAATTAATTCATTACGTGAAACAAAATTACTATGCAGCGGATTCATTGACAAATCAAAAAGAAAAATGGAAAAAACACTACAGATATGATCTTTTATCACATAAATATATGAACTATGGGGATAAGGAGGATTTTGATATTTATGGGTCAAGATTACAAGTAAACGGGGTTCAAAAAATTCCATATAATTTCAATAAACCAAAATCCGAATCATTTTATGTATTGGTAAGTACAGCTATTAGTGATTATCTAGAAGAAGGATATATTATTGATACGCATAAAAATCTAGATAGAAAATATTTTGATTGTCGAATTCTCCACTTTTGTCTTAGAAAAAATATCAATATTGAGACCTGGACCAATACACATATCGGTACCAAAATTGATAAAAATACTAAGACTGAAAAAAAAATCAACAACAAATTGAAAAAAAAAGATATTTTTTCTCTTATGATTCATCAAGAAATCAACCCATCCAATCAAAAAAGTATTTTTTTTAATTGGATGGGAATGAATCAAGAAAGAGTTTATCATACCATATCAAATCTAGAATCTTGGTTCTTCCCAGAATTTGTCTTACTTTTTGATGCATATAAGATTAAACCATGGATTATACCAATCAAATTACTTCTTTTTGACTTTTATTTTTATAAAAATAAAAGTCAAAATAAAAACATCAATATAAATCAAAAAAAATATCTTAAATTAGAAAATTCCAACCAACAAAAAAATGAGCAACAGGACCAAGTAAATCTTGTATCAGATCTACGAAAAGAAAACAAAAAAAAAGATATTGAAGAGAATTATGCGAGATCAGACATTACCATTAAAAAAGGTAAGAAGAAAAAACAATCCAAGAAAAACAAGAAAGCAGAACTAGATTTCTTCCTGAAAAAATATTTCCTTTTTCAATTAAAATGGGATGACTCCTTGAACCAAAGAATGATCAATAATATCAAGGTATATTGTCTCTTACTTAGACTGATAAATCCAAAAGAAATTGCTATATCCTCGATTCAAAGAGGAGAGATGCATCTGGATGTAATGCTAATTCAGAAAGATCTAGCTCTTACAGAATTGATAAAAAAAGGAATATTAATTATCGAACCAATTCGTCTATCTATAAAAAGGGATGGAAAATTGATTATATATCAAACTATAAGTATTTCATTGGTCGAGAACAATAAACACCAAACTAATAGAAAATGCATAAAAAAAAGTTATATTGATAAGAGGAATTTGGATAAACCCATTGTACGATATGGGAATATGCTTGTGAATGGGGACACAAATTATTATGATTTCCTTGTTCCCGAAAATATTCTATCTCCTAGACGTCGCAGAGAATTGAGAATTTTAATTTGTTTCAATTCCCATAATTGGAATGTTACGGATAGAAATAGAAATCCATTATTTTGCAATGAAAACAACATAAGAAACTCTGGAAAATTTTTGGATGAGGACAAGCATCTTAATACGGATACAAATAAATTCATTAAATGCAAATTTGTTCTTTGGCCCAATTACCGATTAGAAGATTTAGCTTGTATGAATCGCTATTGGTTTGATACCAATAATGGCAGTCGTTTCAGTATGTCAAGGATACATATGTATCCACGATTTAGAATTATTTAATTTAATAGTATATTTCCTATATCATATATATATATATCTATATTCCGTGACATTTTCGGTATATGAAAGCCGAAAGATGTATGCATATGCTATGTTATATTTTGGTAAATGATACAGATTTAATGGTGTATCCATTCAATTGGATATAGGAATAAATAAATTAGGGGAATCCTTTTAGATAGAAATAAATTCTTTTCTTTCGTTAATGGGGAAACATATTATCCCTTTCTATCCAAATCAAATTGAAAATTTGATTTGGATAAAATAAAGAAGTAGTATATGAATAAATCCAAATTTTTGTGTGTACTAGATGTGTGTACTAGATTAAAATAACCGGCATAATTCTTTTTTTTTTTTTATTATTTTTCCTGATCGGAAAAATCCATGAAAAAGAAAGAAAAAGGATAGAAAAATTTTTTATGGTCAAAAATTCATTCATTTCCATTATTCCACAAGAAGAAAAAGAAGAAAACAAAGGTTCTGTTGAATTTCAAGTATTCAGTTTCACCAATAAGATACGGAGACTTACTTCACATTTGGAATTGCACAAAAAAGATTTTTTATCACAAAGGGGTCTACGAAAAATTCTAGGAAAACGTCAACGGTTGCTGGCTTATTTGTCAAAGAAAAATAGAGTACGTTATAAGAAATTAATTGGTCAGTTGGATATTCGAGAGCCAAAAACTCGTTAATTTAATCGTTTGAATTTTTTAGTAGTATTCCATTTTTTGTTTTGATGAGTCTCGTTTTGAGGAATTCATGGAATAATGAATTAAGGAAGAAAAGATATGACAGTACCGGTTACAAGAAAAGATCTCATGATAGTCAATATGGGGCCTCACCACCCATCAATGCATGGTGTTCTCCGACTAATCGTTACTCTCGATGGTGAAGATGTTATTGACTGTGAGCCCATATTGGGCTATTTACACAGAGGAATGGAAAAGATAGCGGAAAATCGAACAATTATACAATATCTACCTTATGTAACACGATGGGATTATTTAGCTACTATGTTCACAGAGGCAATAACCGTAAATGCGCCAGAACAATTGGAAAATGTTCAAGTACCTCAAAGAGCTAGCTATATCAGAGTAATTATGCTGGAATTGAGCCGTATAGCTTCTCATTTGTTATGGCTTGGACCTTTTATGGCGGATATCGGTGCACAGACTCCCTTTTTCTATATTTTCAGAGAAAGGGAATTGATATATGATCTATTCGAAGCCGCCACAGGTATGCGAATGATGCATAATTATTTCCGTATTGGAGGAGTAGCTGCTGATCTACCTTATGGATGGATAGATAAATGTTTGGATTTCTGCGATTATTCTTTAACAGGAGTTGTTGAATATCAAAAACTTATTACGTGGAATCCCATTTTTTTGGAACGAGTTGAAGGAGTGGGCATTATTGGTGGAGAAGAAGCTGTAAATTGGGGTTTATCAGGACCGATGTTACGAGCTTCTGGAATCCAATGGGATCTTCGTAAAGTTGATCATTATGAGTGTTACAATGAATTCGATTGGGAAGTCCAATGGCAAAAAGAAGGAGATTCATTAGCTCGTTATTTAGTACGAATCGGTGAAATGAAGGAATCCATAAAAATTATTCAACAGGCTCTAGAAGGAATTCCTGGAGGACCTTATGAAAATTTAGAAGTACGACGCTTTGATAGAGCAAAGAATTCCGAATGGAATGATTTTGAATATAGATTTATTAGTAAAAAACCTTCACCCAATTTAGAATTGTCGAAACAAGAACTTTATGTGAGAGTGGAAGCCCCAAAAGGAGAATTGGGAATTTATTTGATAGGAGATAATAGTGTTTTCCCCTGGAGATGGAAAATTCGTCCACCCGGTTTTATCAATTTGCAAATTCTTCCTCAGCTAGTTAAAAGAATGAAATTGGCTGATATCATGACGATATTGGGTAGTATAGATATCATTATGGGAGAAGTTGATCGTTGAAATGATAATTGATACGACAGAAGTACAAACTATCAATTCTTTTTCTACATCGGAATTTTTAAAAGAAGTGTATGGACTAATATGGATTGTACCCATTTTGACCCTTATATTGGGAATAACAATGGGGGTACTAGTAATTGTGTGGTTAGAAAGAGAAATATCTGCAGCGATACAACAACGTATTGGGCCTGAATATGCTGGCCCGTTGGGAATTCTTCAAGCTATAGCGGATGGGACTAAACTACTTTTTAAAGAGGACCTCCTCCCATCTCGAGGAGATATTCGTTTGTTTAGTGTGGGACCGTCTATAGCGGTTATATCAATTCTACTAAGTTATTTAGTAATTCCTTTTGGGTATCGTCTTGTTTTAGCCGATCTCAGTATAGGTGTTTTTTTATGGATCGCCATTTCTAGTATTGCTCCTATTGGGCTTCTTATGTCAGGATATGGATCGAATAATAAATATTCCTTTTTAGGTGGTCTACGAGCTGCTGCTCAATCTATTAGTTATGAAATACCATTAACTCTATGTGTGTTATCAATATCTCTACGTGTGATTCGTTGGAATATGAACTTTGAACCTCTCTTCTAGAAATAAAAGAAAAAAGAAAGAGGTTCAATGTATTGAATAGATGTTTTCATTTTTTTTTTTTTATTCAGCATTCGGGTTGATGAGTTAAACCAGATAGTTATATGAGTGAAACTAAACAGCTTCCAAATTTGTAGTAAGAAGAAACAATCTCATTCCCTATGTACAAGAATAAAGTTGAAGTAAAAATAAGCAGTGTAAACTGCTTACCCCAAGATTAAGATTTTTTGATTAGTCATCATATCTTGAAGCGGGCGCAAACAAAAGATCAACTGTATGGAGTTTCTACTACTGTCTCATATGTATTACTATACCGGGGATCAATCAAAAGTCAGTGGACGGTTAGGAACACCAAGGTACACAAAGGATTAGTAATGGAGATAATGTAAGGTATCAAAAAAGAGGTATTTCTTCATAAAACGAATCATAATAAGGACTTGAAATTGGTAGAAATGATCAAGTAGTACTTCCCTACGATTCCGATCTAGAGTATGCTCCTATTCACTGGTTAAAGAAATGACTATCAAGAACGAATTAATTCTTTATTTTATTTTTGAGTATCCTCCTCTGAGACAGAAGAACAGGAAAAAAGAAATGGAATGCAGTAATTGAATGAATAATAAAAAAAGGGGATCCCTATTTATTCTTTTCTCTATCCATATTCATACATATCGAATTCTTATCACGATTCATGAACTAATGACTAATTCTTTTTATTTTATATTGATTGATATAAGGAGTATTTTATTGAAATATTAAGTTATTACCGAACAAAGAGAAATTTTTATTGTAAAGGATGAGATCAATTCGGAAGCACTTTTTTTATTATTCTAGCAGACAGAATTCCATTGGTCTAATTTGGGACTTTCCGATGTATCTTTATTCTATCCATCCAAAGATGGTGATAATACCGAACCCGTCCTTACATTTTTTTTGTGGCCATCGAGGAGCCGTATGAAGCTGAGGTCTCACGTACGGTTTTGAAATAGCGATGGGAACAGTGATGTTATTATCGACTATGATTATCTAACAGTTCAAGTACAGTTGATATAGTTGAAGCACAGTCAAAATATGGTTTTTGGGGGTGGAATCTGTGGCGTCAGCCTATAGGATTTATTGTTTTTCTAATTTCTTCTCTAGCCGAATGTGAGAGATTGCCCTTTGATTTACCAGAAGCGGAGGAGGAATTAGTAGCAGGTTATCAAACCGAGTATTCGGGTATCAAATATGGTTTATTTTATCTTGCTTCTTACCTAAATTTATTAGTTTCTTCATTATTTGTAACAGTTCTTTACTTAGGTGGGTGGAATTTACCTATTCCGTATATATCCATTTCTGAGCTTTTCGGAATAAAAAAAATCGCCGGCATTTTTGGAATAACAATGGGTATCCTTATTACATTAACTAAAGCTTATTTGTTTCTCTTCATTTCTATCACAACAAGATGGACTTTACCTAGAATGAGAATGGACCAGTTATTAAATCTTGGATGGAAATTTCTTTTACCTATTTCTCTAGGTAATCTGTTATTAACAACTTCTTCCCAACTTGTTTCATTATAAATAAGAGAATACGATAACACTATTTTAGATTCATAATCTCTATCAAACAAGAGAAAGAAACGTCAAATTTTTCATGTATATCTACAATATGTTCCCTATGGTAATTGGGTCCATGAATTATGGTCAACAAACAATACGAGCTGCAAGGTACATTGGTCAAAGTTTCATAATTACCTTATCCCACACAAATCGTTTACCTGTAACTATTCAATATCCTTATGAAAAATCGATCACATCAGAGCGTTTCCGGGGTCGAATCCACTTTGAATTTGATAAATGTATTGCTTGTGAAGTATGTGTTCGTGTATGCCCGATAGATCTACCCGTTGTTGATTGGAGATTTGAAAGAGATATTAAAAAGAAACAATTACTTAATTATAGTATAGATTTCGGGGTTTGTATATTTTGTGGTAACTGTGTCGAGTATTGTCCAACAAATTGTTTATCAATGACTGAAGAATATGAACTTTCTACTTATGATCGTCACGAATTGAATTATAATCAAATTGCTTTGGGTCGATTACCAATCTCAATAATTGGAGATTACACAATTCAAACAGTTATGAATTCGACTCAAATAAAAATAGACAAAGATAAACCCTTTGATTCAAGAACAATTACCGATTACTAAGATTTTGTTTTGATATAAAGGATCCAAGCTTTTTATTTTGGGTAGTCAGTAACTACAAATAAAAACTAATGATTGTTGAGAATCACTCTTTGATTTAAACTAAAAATATATTTTTAGTGATGATTTCAAAATAGCAAATTTCAACTACTTTTTTCTTTTTTTTCTTTCGGATAAATATAAATAAAGTAAGGTTGGCCCAATAATTTTATCTATATCTACATTAATCCATATTCAAATTCAATTCAATTATAAATGTATCATATACATTATTATATACAAGAAAACAAAAATAGGGTAACCCCTTTTCCTTTCCTGGACCATTTATTTAGTAAAGTTAAAGTAAGGTCATGAAATAGTTAAAGTTATTTATTTTGTATTTTATACATAATGGGTTTACCTGGACCAATACATGATATTCTTGTTGTATTTCTGGGGTCAATTCTTGTATTAGGGGGTCTGGGGGTAGTATTATTTACCAATCCAATTTATTCTGCCTTTTCATTGGGATTGGTTCTTGTTTGTATATCCTTATTCTATATTTCATCAAACTCCTATTTTGTAGCTGCCGCACAGCTCCTTATTTATGTGGGAGCCATAAATATCTTGATCATATTTGCTGTAATGTTCATGAATGGTTCAGGATATTCCAATAATTCCTATTTTTGGACCATTGGAGATGGGGTCACTTTGATGGTTTGTACAACTATTCTTTTTTCACTAATTACTACTATCCCAGATACGTCATGGTACGGAATTATTTGGACTACAAGGTCAAACCAGATTATGGAACAGGACCTAATAAATAACGTTCAACAAATTGGGATTCATTTATCAACAGATTTTTATCTTCCGTTTGAACTCATTTCAATAATTCTTTTAGTTTCCTTGATAGGTGCAATTACTATGGCTCGACAATAAGCAATAAAAATACTTAACTTAAAATGATTCCCAATTCTTAGAATTCTAACTAAATTCTAAATAAATAAATAGAAATTTTTAGTTAAATCTATCTACCGTCAATATCTTCTTTTGTTGTGTAATTGTTCTATTCTAATCAATTGAATCGGTTGAATTGTTATTCATATTGAAACGAATCGAGATTGATAAGGAGTTAGTCAATGATGTTTGAGCATGTCCTTTTCTTGAGTGTTTATTTATTTTCTATCGGTATCTATGGATTGATCACAAGTCGAAACATGGTTAGAGCGCTTATGTGTCTTGAGCTTATACTAAATTCGGTTAATATCAATCTTGTAACATTTTCTGATATATTTGATAGTCGCCAATTAAAAGGAGACATTTTCTCAATCTTTGTTATAGCCATTGCAGCTGCTGAAGCAGCTATTGGACTTGCTATTGTTTCGTCGATACATCGTAACAGAAAATCAACTCGTATTAATCAATCGAATTTGTTGAATAATTAGTGATAATCATCATAGATAATTTAAATAAAGACACATAAAAATATTTAATAGAATTGAAATACTATTTTTTATTGAATTTGAATGCAATTCAATAAAATGGAATTGCATTTTTATATTTATATTGAAATAATGATGACCAATTTGTTGGCCAATTAATTTTAATTCGCATGTGTAACTCGTATCATCATAATTGTTGAAACGAAAATCAAAGTGTCTTGACCTTTTCTCATAAACAGATTGATTTAAGAAATATATTGATTGTTTTTAATAAACCACTGTTTCGTCTGGTGTCTACAATATTACAATATATAATATATGATTCATTTACTACTAATTTGATTTGACCAGATCGAAAATCTTTTATGTTCAAAACTGTAATTTATAGATCCAATGTCACATTCAGTAAAAATTTATGATACATGTATAGGGTGTACTCAATGTGTACGAGCTTGCCCCACAGATGTATTGGAAATGATACCTTGGGACGGATGTAAAGCCAAGCAAATAGCTTCCGCGCCAAGAACCGAGGACTGTGTAGGTTGTAAGAGATGTGAATCTGCCTGCCCAACAGATTTTTTGAGTGTCCGTGTTTATTTAGGGCCTGAAACAACTCGCAGCATGGCTCTATCTTATTGATACATTACAAAAAACTCCACTTGAATCATTTGTGATTCCTCTTTACCGACAAAAGCCCGTGCTCGACAAAATATATTATTTTGAGGACGGGCTTCTCTGGTCAAAATGTATCTTGTCTTTATCACGAGTTATTTTCCTTGGTTAACAATACTTGTTGTTTTACCGATATTCGCGGGTTCCTCAATTTTCTTATTCCCTCATAGAGGGAATAAGATGTTTAGGTGGTATACTATATGTATATGCTTATTAGAACTCCTTCTAACGACTTATGCATTCTGTTATCATTTCCAATTGGATGATCCATTAATGCAATTGAAGGAAGATTCTAAATGGATAGATGTTTTTGATTTCCACTGGAGACTAGGAATCGATGGGCTTTCCATAGGACCCATTTTACTGACAGGATTTATCACTACTTTAGCAACTTTAGCAGCTTGGCCAATTACTCGAAATTCGCGGTTGTTCTATTTCCTGATGCTAGCAATGTACAGCGGTCAAATAGGATTATTTTCCTCCCGAGACTTTTTACTTTTTTTCATCATGTGGGAGTTAGAATTAATTCCTGTTTACTTACTTTTATCCATGTGGGGGGGAAAGAAACGTCTCTACTCGGCTACAAAGTTTATTTTGTACACTGCAGGGGGTTCCATTTTTTTCTTAATAGGAGTTCTAGGTATGGGTTTATATGGTTCCAATGAACCAACATTAGATTTTGAAAGATTAATTAATCAATCATATCCTGTGGCATTGGAAATAATATTCTATTTTGGCTTCCTTATTGCTTATGCTGTCAAATTGCCGATTATACCCCTACATACATGGTTACCTGATACCCATGGAGAAGCACATTACAGTACATGTATGCTTTTAGCTGGAATCCTATTAAAAATGGGCGCATATGGATTGATTCGGATCAATATGGAATTACTACCCCACGCTCATTCTATATTTTCTCCTTGGTTGGTGATAATAGGAACAATGCAAATAATCTATGCAGCTTCAACTTCTCTTGGTCAACGTAATTTAAAAAAGAGAATAGCCTATTCCTCTGTATCTCACATGGGTTTCACAATTATAGGAATTGGTTCTATAACCGACATGGGACTCAATGGAGCTATTTTACAAATGCTCTCTCATGGATTTATTGGTGCTGCACTTTTTTTCTTGGCGGGAACGAGTTGTGATAGAACACGTCTTGTTTATCTCGAAGAAATGGGAGGGATATCTATCCCAATGCCAAAAACATTTACCATGTTCAGTAGCTTCTCGATGGCTTCTCTTGCATTGCCAGGAATGAGTGGTTTTGTTGCGGAATTTTTAGTATTTTTTGGACTAATTACTAGTACAAAATATCTTTTAATGTCAAAAATGCTAATTACTTTTGTAATGGCAATTGGAATGATATTAACTCCTATTTATTTATTATCTATGTTACGTCAGATGTTTTATGGATACAAGTTATTTAATATTCCAAACTCTAATTTTTGGGATTCTGGACTACGAGAACTATTTCTTTCAATCTGTATCTTTCTACCCGTAATAAGTATTGGTATTTATCCCGATTTTGTTCTCTCGTTATCAGTTGACAAGGTACACGCTATCTTATCCAATTATTATCATAGATAGTGTTTCATTAATGAAACGGAAGGAAAGTCTTATAATTCTTTGAATTTAATATTTTGAAAATCGTTTGCTGTACTGTATAATGAAAAAAGAAATAAAATGAATAAGAATTGTAATTAGATACATCTCGAGTTTTTGAGAACCATTTAAATTTGAATGATTCCTTGATTCAAACGGTTCTCAAAAACTCATAAAAACAAACTTTCGTTATATATGGGATGATGTTTTTATCTTATGTATTCTTCATGTAGTTTATTCAATTAGATGTTTATGTGAATGAACCATAACTATGTAGACCTATTCCTAATAGATTGATCCCAAAATAGCATATCCAAATTATAATAAATCCTATAGAAGCTACAAGTGCCGAATTCGTACCTTTCCAATTTATATTTGTTCTAGTATGTAAATAAATCGCGAATATGGTCCAAGTAATAAATGCCCAAGTTTCCTTGGGGTCCCAATTCCAATAGGATCCCCATGCCTCATTAGCCCATACTGCTCCACAAAGAATACCTATGGTTAAAAAGGTAAACCCTAGACTAATGACACGATAACTCCAATAATCCAAACGCTCAGTTAATTGATATTTGTAATAATTTTGAAATGAAGGAAAAGAAGTGTTTTTAAAAACACTTCTTTTTTCATTCAAATATTCAATCTCACCAAAGAAAAATGACTTAATTAATAAATTATAGCTTTTACAAAAAATTTTGATGTTTTTTCGAAATGTAATGACTAGAAGAGCGACTGATAATAATGATCCGCATAAAAGAGCTGCATAGCTCAATAACATCATACTTACGTGCATCATTAACCACTGAGATTGTAGAGCAGGTACTAATATTGTGGATTGATGCATTTCAGTTGAAAGACCCGACATGGCAAAGCCTTGAGTAAAAATGGTACTTGGTGCAATTATTGTGCTTAAATCGTTTTTAAGGTTACGTATCTTGGGAATCATATGAATAATGAAGAAACTACACGAAAGGAAGATTAATGACTCGTATAAATTACTTAATGGAAAATGTCCCGAAGAAATCCAACGAGAAATTAATAATCCTGTTATAGAGAAAAAGGTAGCTATCATCCCTTTTTCTGATGAATCACGTAATCCTACAATTTTGTGGACTAATAAGGTCATCAAATGAATCATAATCACAATTGAAATGATCGAAAAAGAGATATGAGTTAATATATGTTCTAAAGTCACAAATATCATAAAAGGGGTCCCATTACAGAATTGGAAATCGCGAATTGAATACATTTTAGGATCTATTGTATCTCTTTTAGAAGATGCCGCCACTCGGACTCGAACCGAGATGCTTTAGCACTGCTTCCTAAGAGCAGCGTGTCTACCGATTTCACCACGGCGGCTTACTTGAAATAATAATAGTCAATTCATGTTGAATCGTCGAGATTCAAGGATTCAATATAGTTTAGGAAACATTAATTAGAATCAATGAATAAAGACTGGTTTGTGGTTTAAATATTTGAATCTTCAATAAAATACCTACCTAGGTAGTATCGTCGTGGGTTTTTTAACAATCAACTTTCATGTACTAGAAACTAAGTTTTCTCCAAACAGTTGGAACTCCATAGTTTTTTCTCGGTTGAGGTATAAAACTAAGAATTGTCTTTTTTTCTCAATTTTTTTATGATTTGTTTTTCATTTATCCGATTTCATGGATTCAAATGAAAAAGATTGAGTTTTTTTTCAATGAACAAAATCAAATAACTAGGATTTCATATCTATCACAATTTCATCATTAAATACAAATAATTTGTTATTTTTCTAATGATTTCGATACCTTAGTATATTTAAATTAAAGTATTAATATTCTTTATTGCGCATATAATTTTTAATTTATAATACCATTTACAAAACCAATTAAGTTTTGGGATAGGCATATAACAAAAGAGTTTCAATCTCTATCACAATTGTACTTTTCTATTGTGAAAAGTACAATTGTGATAGGGAAAAAAATAATACTTAGAACCCAATATACAAAAAACTCTTATTCTATATATCACAGCAGTGAGTTCTAAGTAATATTGAGAAATTTAATACAGAAAAATACATTAGTTAACATTCATCTTACAAAATTTGGGGTTCTTTAGGCTATATCAATTGAGATTATTCTAAGACTTTATTATTTGTTTGTCGCACAAAAAAACTTTTTGAATGCCCGGTGGAAACCGATTTCGCTAAAGAAAAAGTTTTTACTGCAACTAAATATCCTTTTTTCTTCCAAATATTTCTACGAATACGTTTTTTTGACATAGAAGTACGTTTTTTTGGAACTGCCAT